GATTATATTAGAATATTTAGTGTCGGATTGTTTTTGGTAATTTTTGGCAGGCATTTTTGGGTAATAGTAAAAATGGAAAAATTAAAGGTCAGTGTGCATATATATATATAATGAAAATAATGTGGGGATGCCATTTCATATCTCAACTCATTGGCTCATGCGTTCTTGGGTCCTCCTTGGTTTAGGGGTTTGACAAGGGTAAACAGGATTCATTGAGCGTAAGGGGGGTAGGGGGGTTTGACGCGTGGAAACCAGAGGGGGCACTATAGCTAGGATAGTTGAATTAGGAATGTATATGTTATGCACTCGAGTTACTAATATGTAATTATTAAATTTATGTCCTATAACATTACATACACATTATCACATACAAGGAAAATGTTCAACCTTAATATTACATTTGAGCCTGCACTCTGAGATGCAAAGTGAAAAGAAAGCTATAAAAAATACCATATGCATATAAAAGAATGCCTTGGCATGTTGGGTTATGAAACGTATGTACTACACCATTAATCAAATGCCAGTATAATTATTTTATTGTGGAATATTTCAGTTATGTTCCTGAAATAGGAACCAGATGCCAGTAATAGTTCATTATGTGCGACCCCCACAGTTATTGTCCTTGATTCTATCATGCATTATTAACCTTTAATGAATATAGTTGGTGGTTTCTTACTACATTAATATGTTTTTCATAAATTTTAGTTGGACTACCAAAGTAAACATTTGAGGTGGATTTTTTATGGAGTAAATAATTTACTCAAGTTGAGTAAATCTTAATTGTGATTATCCATTATATGCTTTATGTATACCTTAATTTTTAGTACTTGCTTTATGGTTAAAATAGTGAGTTGGTGATAATACATAGATGTACTAATACATTAATGTAATATCATGCATATTATGTACTATACCATAAAGGATGTACTTCAGAAAATAGTTTAGTTTAGAATTCTGGCTTTGGGAGTCAGGGGTGAGAGTTAAAATCTCTCTTTTCTGGGCGCTAGGGAGGACTTTAACCTCCGATCTTCGGATTACAAGACCGATGCTTTTAAGCTAAGCTACTAGGGCAAGCTCATTCTAGTGCTTTATTTTCTAATCATCCTGCTAATGGTATGAGAACGAGGAATAGTGCGAAGTATAGGACGGATGCGATTTGTCCAATAATGATGAATGGGTGTTCTACTGGTATACCTCCGATTCATGTTAGGATGATTATGTCTGCTACTAGGGTTCAGAAAAGGAATTGAGTAATTGGGCGGAATGTTAGGCCTCGTTGTTTTGAGGTGTGTAGTAGGGGAACTACCATTAGTACTAGGATGGAGAATAGTAATGCAAGGACTCCTCCGAGTTTGTTTGGAATAGATCGTAGGATGGCATACGCAAATAGGAAATATCATTCTGGTTTGATGTGTGGAGGAGTGACTAGGGGGTTGGCGGGGGTGAAGTTTTCTGGGTCTCCTAGTAGGTTGGGGGAGAATAGTGCTAGTAGTGTGAGGGCTAGTAGTATAATTACGAATCCAAGGAGGTCCTTGTATGTGAAGTATGGGTGGAAGGAAATTTTGTCTGCGTCCGAGTTTAATCCAATTGGGTTGTTTGATCCTGTTTCGTGGAGGAAAAGCAGGTGGAGGATTGTTGCTGCGGCAATGATGAATGGTAGAAGGAAGTGAAATGCGAAAAATCGTGTTAGTGTTGCATTGTCTACTGAGAATCCCCCTCAGATTCATTGGACTAATATATCTCCTATGTATGGTACGGCAGATAGTAGGTTTGTAATTACGGTAGCACCTCAGAATGATATTTGTCCTCATGGAAGAACATAGCCAACGAAGGCTGTTATTATAACTAGTAGCAGGAGGACTACTCCGATGTTTCAGGTTTCTTTGTAGAGGTAGGATCCGTAGTATAGGCCTCGAGCAATGTGCATATAAATGCAGATAAAGAAGAATGATGCTCCGTTGGCGTGTATATTACGGATTAGTCAGCCGTAGTTTACGTCTCGGCAGATGTGGGTTACTGATGAGAATGCGGTTGAAATATCTGAGGTGTAGTGTATGGCTAGGAATAGGCCGGTTAGAATTTGGGTAATTAAGCATAGTCCTAGTAGGGATCCAAAGTTTCATCATACTGAAATGTTGGATGGTGCTGGTAGGTCGACTAGTGCGTCGTTGGCGATTTTAATTAAGGGGTGTGTTTTTCGCAGGCTTGCCATTAGTGGTTCTTGTAGTTGAATAACAACGGTGGTTCTTCAAGTCATTGGTCTCGGTTAAAGTCTGAGCAAGAATTATGACCTATTTTATGTTTATATTATTAATAGCTCTGGTTGTAGGCTTGGTGGCAGTTGCTTCTAATCCGACACCATATTTTGCTGCTCTTGGTTTGGTGGTTGCGGCTGGGGTGGGGTGTGGGGTTTTGGTTGGTCATGGGGGCTCTTTCTTATCATTGGTCCTTTTTTTAATTTATCTGGGGGGAATGCTTGTGGTTTTTGCTTATTCAGCAGCTTTAGCTGCTGAGCCCTTTCCGGAGGCTTGGGGTAGTCGGTCTGTGTTGGTTTATGTTTTAGTGTATCTATTAGGGGTTAGTTTGGTGGCAGGGCTTTTTTGAGGGGGCTGATATGAAGGTTCTTGGGTAGTTGTGGACGGGTTAAAGGAGTTTTCTATTTTACGTGGAGATATTAGTGGTGTGGCTGTAATATACTCTTTTGGTGGGGGCATGTTAGTTATTTGTGCTTGGGTGTTACTTTTAACGTTGTTGGTTGTGTTGGAACTTACTCGTGGTTTAAGTCGTGGGACTCTTCGTGCGGTTTAAAGAAGGATTGGAATGGTGGCTAAGATTAGGGTTAGCAGGAAGATAGTTAAGTATGTTTTAATTATTCCTCGTGTGATGTCGTTTGTAACTTTTGCTATGGTTGTTTGTGTTAGTGCTAGGCCTTTTGGTCCAATAGTTTCTAGTCATGTTTTGTCGAGTTGAGTTGCGGCTGATTGTCCCAGGGTAAGTTTTAGTTTGGGGAGTAGTCGGTGGACAATTGCGGGGAAGAATCCTAGTATGTTGGAGAAGTGGTGGGTTGGGATGATTGGGACTACTTTTACTTGTTTGCTTGTTATGTTGGCTAGTTCTATGGCTACTAGTAGGCCTAGAATTGTTACTATTAATGCTGCTATTTTCATGGTGGTTGGTATTGTTATGATTGGTGTTTTTATTGGTAGGAAGTTTTGTGAGATGATTAGGCCTGCAATGATGCTTCCTCAGGCAAGTCGTTTGATGGAGTTGATAACTAGTGGGTTATTTTCGTTGATTGGGGATAAAGGCATAAATCGTGGGGTTCCCATGATTACGAAGTATACTAGTCGAAAGCTGTATACTGCGGTGAATGATGTGGCAATTAGTGTTAAAGTTAGGGCTCAGGCGTTTAGGTAAGAGGTGTTTAGGGCTTCAATGATTGCGTCTTTAGAAAAGAATCCTGCTAGGAAGGGGGTTCCTGTTAGGGCTAGGCTGCCAATTGTGAAGTAGGTTGAGGTGGCGGGTATGATGTTGAATAGGCCTCCTATTTTTCGGATGTCTTGTTCATCATTTAGGCTGTGGATAATTGATCCGGAGCATAAGAATAATATAGCTTTAAAAAAGGCGTGGGTGCAGATGTGGAGGAATGCTAGTTGTGGTTGGTTTAGTCCGATTGTAACTATTATTAGTCCTAGTTGGCTTGATGTTGAGAAAGCTACAATTTTTTTGATATCGTTTTGGGTCAGGGCGCAGGTGGCTGTAAATAAGGAAGTTAATGCTCCTAGGCAGAGGCAGGTTGTTAGGGCTAGTTGGTTGTTTTCTATGAGGGGGTGAAGACGAATTAGTAGGAAGATTCCTGCAACTACTATTGTACTTGAGTGAAGTAGGGCGGATACTGGTGTAGGGCCCTCTATGGCGGATGGGAGTCAGGGGTGGAGGCCGAATTGGGCTGATTTTCCTGTTGCTGCTAGGGCAAGTCCTATCAGAGGAATTGTTATATCAAAATTTTTTGATAGGGTGAAGATTTGTTGGATTTCTCAGGAGTTGAGGTTTATTGCGAGTCAAGCTATGGTTATAATTAATCCAATGTCTCCTACTCGGTTGTATATTACAGCCTGAAGGGCTGCTGTGTTAGCGTCTGCTCGTCCGTGTCATCAGCCGATAAGGAGGAAAGACATAATTCCTACACCTTCTCAGCCGATAAAAAGTTGAAATATGTTATTGGCTGAGACTAGAATGATTATGGCTACTAGGAATGTAAGTAAGTATTTAAAGAACCGGTCAATGTTTGGGTCGGAGTGTATGTATCATAATGCGAATTCTAGAATTGATCAGGTAACATACAGGGCGATTGGGACGAAGATTAGGGAGTAGTGGTCAAATTTAAAGCTGATGTTTACGTCAAATGTTTGGGTATTTATTCATTGTCAGTTTGTAATAATGCCTTCTGTTTTTAAGTTTAGGAAGATTATTAGTGGTAGTAGGCTGATGAAGAATGCGGAGCTAACAGCGATTTTGGTTATTTCTGCTATTTTTGATTCTTGTTGGTTAGGGTTGAGTGTTGTGAGTAGTGGGTAAATTAAGATGAAAAAGATTAGGAGGAGTGATGAGTGTATAATTAATGTCATTTTAGCTTTCACTTGGATTTGCACCAAGAGTTTTTGGTTCCTAAGACCAACGGATGAGCTGTTATCCTTTGAAAGCGCAAGGAAGCCACGGATTTTAACCATGGGAGGTAAGGATTAGCAGTGCTTACTATTTTCTGTTCTTCCTTGGTGAGTAAGGGGATTTTAACTCCTGTCTTTAGAATCACAATCTAATATTTTGGTTAAACTATACTTACAGTAGCATCATCCTCATATGAGTTCTGGTTTCGTTACTAGTAGGATGACTGGGATTAAGTGTAAGGTTATTAATAAGTGTTCTCGGGTATGAAATGGTTGTAGTCCTATGATGTGGTTTGGCGTTGGGCCTCGTTGTGATATTAGGAATATGTATAGGGAATATCCAGCTGTGATTAGGGTTCCTAGGCCGGTAAGTAGGATTGTTCATGGGGATCAGTTAAATAGTGTTGTGATAATTATTAGTTCTCCTATTAGATTTGGTAGTGGTGGTAGGGCTAGGTTGGCCAGGTTGGCGACAAATCATCATACTGCGGTTAGTGGGAAAATTACTTGTAGTCCTCGGGCGAGAATTATTGTTCGGCTGTGGGTTCGTTCGTATGCTGTGTTACCTAAGCAGAATAGGGCTGATGATACTAATCCGTGGGCGATTATTAGGATAATTGCTCCTGAGAATCCTCATGGGGTTTGGATTAGAATTCCCCCTGCTACCAGCCCTATGTGGCTTACAGAGGAGTAAGCGATTAGTGATTTTAGGTCTGTTTGTCGAAGGCAGATTGATCCGATCATAATAATTCCTCAGAGGGCTAGAATAATAAATGGGTAGGCTAGTTCTTTTGATAGTGGGTCTAGTATTACTATTATTCGTATTATCCCATAGCCCCCAAGTTTTAGTAAAACTGCTGCTAGCACTATTGATCCTGCTACAGGGGCTTCTACGTGTGCTTTAGGTAGTCATAGGTGGACTCCATATAGTGGTATTTTTACTAGGAATGCAATTAAACAGCCAGCCCATCAGATTATGTGGCCTCAGGAGTTGAGTTGTAGGGGTTGTGAGTATTGAAGTACTAATATTGATAATGTTCCTGTGGATTGTTGGAGGAGGAGTAAGGCCACTAGGAGGGGGAGAGATCCTGCTAGGGTGTAAAATAGGAAATAAGTTCCTGCGTTAAGTCGTTCGGTTTGGTTGCCTCATCGGGTGATAATAATGAGTGTTGGGATTAGTGTGGCTTCGAATATAATGTAAAACATAATGATTTCTGTGGCTCCAAATGCTATAATTAGGAAGGTTTGTAGTGAGGCTAGGAGAGTGATGTATGAGCGTTGCCGGTTAATTGGCTCTGGGTTGATGTGGTTTTGGCTAGCTAAAATTATAAGTGGAAGTAATCAGCACGTTAATACTAGAAGGGGAGTTGATAGTGGGTCTGTGGCTAGGTATATGTTGGTGGAGGTTCACCCGGTTTCGGATGTTCATTTTAATCATGTCAGGCTGATGAAGGCAATTAGGAGGCTATGTGCAGTTGTGGTTGTTCATAGTCATTTAGGGGATGATAATCAAATTGTTGGGAATAGTATGATTGTGGGGATTAATACTTTTAGCATTGTAGGAGGTTAAGGTTTTGTAATCGATCAGTGCCGTGGGTACGGGCGGTAGCAACTAGTAGTGCTAAGCCGGTGCTAGCTTCGCAGGCAGAGAAAGCTAGAAGTAGCATAGGGGCTGTTGAAAAACCTGTAGCTTCAAATTGAAGTGCTCATAAGGCTAATGCAATGAATAGAGAGAGTATTATTCCTTCTAAGCAGAGTAATGCAGATAGTAGGTGGGTTCGGTGGAATGCCAGTCCTATCAGGCCTAGAATAAATGCTGAGCTAAAGCTAAAATGTACGGGTGTCATAAGGGAGTCGTGGAATTAAACCACGATTTTCTGAGCCGAAATCAGAGGTCTTGTTTTGGACTAACTCCCTATTCTGCTCATTCTAAGCCTCCTTGAGTTCATTCATAAATTAGTCCTAAGGTTAATAGAATTAGGACTGTTGTGGCTCAGAAGAATGTTCCGGTGGGGTTGTGTAATTGATCTCCTCATGGCAGTGGGAGGAGGAGGGCGATTTCTAGGTCGAATAGTAGGAATAGGATTGCTACTAAAAAGAAACGTAGGGAGAATGGTAGGCGGGCGGATCCCAGAGGGTCGAATCCGCATTCGTATGGTGATAGTTTTTCTGCATCTGGGTTTATTTGTGGAAGTCAGAAGGATACGATCCCTAGGACTAGGGACAGGGCTGTTGTGATAACTAGAATAGTTATAATTAGATTCATTATCTTTCCTTGGGGTTTAACCAAGACTGTGTGATTGGAAGTCACTTGTACTAACTTTAATACTAGAAAGATTATGAGCCTCATCAGTAGATGGATACGTAGAGGAATAGTCATACTACGTCGACAAAATGTCAGTATCAGGCGGCGGCTTCAAAGCCGAAGTGGTGTTCGGATGTAAAGTGGTATTGGATTTGTCGTAGGAGGCATACTGCTAGGAAGGTTGATCCGATAATAACATGTAGGCCGTGGAATCCTGTGGCTACAAAGAATGTTGAACCATAGACTCCATCTGCAATTGTAAAGGGTGCTTCGTAGTATTCTATGGCTTGAAGTGCAGTGAAGTAAAGTCCTAGTAGGATGGTTAGTGCTAGGGATTGAATAGCTTGTTTTCGTTCACCTTCCATGATACTATGGTGGGCTCATGTTACTGTAACCCCTGATGCCAGAAGTACGGCTGTGTTAAGGAGTGGCACTTCGAAGGGATCTAGTGGAATAATTCCTGTGGGGGGTCAGCATCCTCCTAGCTCTGGTGTCGGTGCTAGGCTTGAGTGGTAGAAAGCTCAGAAGAACCCGAGGAAAAAGAATACTTCAGAGGTGATGAATAGGATTATTCCGTATCGCAGTCCTTTTTGTACTGGAGGGGTGTGGTGACCCTGGAAAGTCCCTTCTCGAATAATATCACGTCATCATTGGTATATGGTGAGAAGTAATAGGATTATTCCTAAAGTTATTAGTGTTGTTGAGTGGAAGTGAAATCAGATTGCTAAGCCGGATGTTATTAGTAGGGCAGCGATAGCTCCGGTTAGTGGTCATGGGCTTGGATCAACTATATGATAGGCATGTGCTTGGTGGGCCATTAGACGTTTTCTTGTAAGTATAGGCTTAGGAGAAGTACGAATACGTAAGCTTGGATTATTGCTACTGCAACTTCTAGGAGTGTAAGTAGGAAGAGTACTGTGGCGGTTAGAATGGCTACTGTTGGCATCATTGGTAAAAGAACAAACACAGCTGTAGCAATAAGTTGAATTAGTAAGTGGCCTGCGGTTAGGTTGGCGGTAAGTCGAACTCCAAGAGCTAGCGGTCGAATAAACAGGCTAATTGTTTCGATAATAATTAATACTGGGATCAGTGGAATAGGTGTTCCTTCTGGTAGTAGGTGTCCTAGGGCAACTGTTGGTTGATTTCGCATTCCGATAATTACTGTGGCTAGTCATAGTGGGACAGCGAATCCTATGTTTAGGGATAATTGTGTTGTAGGTGTAAATGTATATGGTAGTAGGCCTAATATGTTGATTGTAATCAGGAAAATTATTAGTGAGGCTAATAGCAGTGCTCATTTATGTCCTCCTACATTTAGTGGTAGTATTAGTTGGTTTGTAAATCGATTAATGAATCAGCCTTGGATAGTAATCAGTCGGTTATTAATTCATCGGGATGAGGGAGTTGGGTAGAGTACTCATGGTAGTGCAATTGCAATGGCGATGAGTGGAATTCCTAGGTATGATGGGCTTGCAAATTGGTCGAAAAAGCTTACTATCATGGTCAATCTCAGGATTCAGTTTTGTGTTTTTCAGCACTTACTGAGGTTGGTTCATTTGGTGAAGTGTGATTTAAGATTTTTGTTGGGATAACAGTTAGGAAGATTAGTCAGGAAAACACTAAAATTGCGAATCAAGGGCCTGGGTTTAATTGTGGCATTTCACTGGGGGTGGTCGGGAATCACCAATCTTTGGCTTAAAAGGCCAACGCTTTGTCCAATATTTAGCTTCCTAGCGAGGCGTCTTCTAGTATTAGTGAGGATCAGCTTTCGAAGTGTTCTAGTGGTACTGCTTCAACTACAATGGGTATAAAGCTATGGTTGGCTCCGCAGATTTCGGAGCATTGTCCGTAAAATAGTCCTGGGCGTGAGGCGATGAAGGCAGTTTGATTTAGTCGCCCTGGAACTGCGTCTATTTTTACGCCTAGAGATGGAACAGCTCAGGAGTGTAATACGTCTTCAGCGGATACTAGGACACGAACTGGGGATTCCATTGGGACAACTATTCGGTGGTCTGTTTCTAATAGTCGGAATTGTCCTGGGGTTAGGTCTTGGGTTGGTACCATATAAGAATCAAACCCTAGGTTTTCGTAGTCTGTATATTCGTAGCTTCAGTATCATTGATGTCCTATTGCTTTAATAGTTAGGTGGGGGTCATTAATTTCGTCTATAAGGTATAGAATGCGTAGAGAGGGTAGGGCAATTAGTACTAAAATAACGGCTGGTAGAATAGTTCATACAATTTCGATTTCTTGAGAGTCTAGAATGTATTTATTAGTGAGTTTAGTTGAGACCATTGCAACAATAATATATAATACTAGGGTGCTGATTAGGAATACGATTATTAGTGCGTGGTCGTGGAAATGAAGAAGTTCTTCTATAACGGGTGATGCCGCGTCTTGGAATCCTAGTTGTGTTGGATGTGCCATTAAGCTTTAAAGCTTAAGACATGCAGGAATTTAACCTGCAATTTCACCTTGACAAGGTGGTGTAATTTACATTTTACTAATGTCTTGAAGGAAGTGACAGAGTGGTTATGTGGCTGGCTTGAAACCAGCATATGGGGGTTCAATTCCTCCCTTTCTCGTTAGTTTGATTGAATTTGTACAAATGCTGGTTCCTCGTATGTGTGATAAGGAGGAGGGCAGCCGTGAAGTCATTCTACGTTTGTTATTGTTAGTTCTACAGATAGTACTTCTCGTTTAGCGGCGAAGGCTTCTCATAGAATAAATAGGAATATAATTACTGCTACTAAAGAGATTAGTGACCCAATTGATGACACTGTGTTTCACAGGGCATAAGCGTCTGGGTAGTCGGAGTATCGTCGTGGTATTCCTGCTAGGCCTAGGAAGTGTTGTGGGAAGAATGTGAGGTTGACCCCAATAAACATAACTCCAAAGTGGATTTTTGTTCAGGCGCTATGAAGGGTGTATCCGGTTAGTAGGGGGAATCAGTGTACGAAGGCTGCTATAATGGCGAATACGGCACCCATTGATAGGACATAGTGGAAGTGTGCAACTACATAATAGGTATCGTGAAGAACAATATCAAGTGATGAGTTAGATAGGACGATTCCTGTTAGTCCTCCTACTGTGAACAGGAAAATGAACCCCAGGGCTCATAGCATTGGCGTTTCTCATTTAATGGATCCTCCGTGAAGCGTGGCTAGTCAGCTAAACACTTTTACACCCGTTGGGATTGCGATGATTATTGTTGCAGATGTAAAGTATGCACGAGTGTCCACGTCTATTCCAACAGTGAACATGTGGTGGGCCCATACGATAAATCCCAGAAGGCCAATTGCCATCATAGCTCAGACTATTCCTATATACCCAAATGGTTCTTTTTTACCTGAGTAGTAGGCTACAACATGAGAGATAATTCCGAACCCTGGAAGAATTAGGATGTAGACTTCTGGGTGTCCGAAGAATCAGAATAGGTGTTGGTAAAGGATTGGGTCTCCTCCGCCTGCCGGGTCAAAGAATGTAGTATTAAGGTTTCGATCTGTTAGGAGCATTGTAATTCCGGCGGCCAGAACAGGTAGTGATAGGAGGAGTAGTACAGCGGTTACAAGTACGGATCAAACAAATAATGGTGTTTGGTATTGGGAGATGGCTGGGGGTTTTATATTAATAGTTGTAGTAATAAAATTAATTGCTCCTAGAATTGATGATACACCCGCTAAGTGAAGTGAGAAAATTGTTAGGTCTACTGATGCCCCTGCGTGGGCTAGATTTCCTGCAAGTGGTGGATATACTGTTCACCCTGTCCCGGCACCGGCTTCAACACCAGAAGAAGCTAGCAGCAGCAGGAATGATGGGGGTAGTAGTCAGAAGCTTATGTTGTTTATTCGTGGGAATGCTATGTCTGGGGCCCCGATTATTAGGGGTACAAGTCAGTTTCCGAACCCTCCGATAAGGATAGGCATTACTATAAAGAAAATTATTACGAAGGCGTGGGCGGTAACGATTACGTTATAAATTTGATCATCGCCTAGAAGTGATCCGGGTTGACTAAGTTCAGCCCGGATGAGAAGGCTTAAGGCGGTTCCCACTATTCCGGCTCAGGCACCAAATACAAGATAAAGGGTACCAATGTCTTTGTGGTTAGTAGAGAAGAATCAGCGCGTGATTGCCACAGGTAGGGTGGCCGAGAGTTTAGGCGGTGGGTTGTAGCCCCGAAGATAGAGGTTTAAGTCCTCTCCCTATCAGCCCCGTGGTGAAGAACACATTGGATTGCAAATCCGAAGACGCGGACTAATACTCTGCCGGGGCTTTTCCCGCCTTTTCTGAGCGGCGGGAAAAGTAGATGGATGCTCGCTGGTTTGAGCGCTTAGCTGTTAACTAAGAGTTTGTAGGATCGAGGCCTTCCCATCTAGTAAGGCCTTAGCTTAATGAAAGTATCTGATTTGCAATCAGGAGATGCGAGTTAGTCTCTCGTAGGTCTTAATCAGGGACTAGAAGATTTTCACTTCTACTTAAAGCTTTGAAGGCTTTTGGTCTAGATATTATCCTAAGTCCCTAAGTGGTTAGTGCCACGATGGTTGGGGTTATTGGTAGTAGTCCTAGGGCGGCTATGGTGAATAGGGCTAGGGGGAAGGAGGTTTGGGTTGTATGGGTTCGTCAGGGGGTGGTTGAGTTAGTGGTGTTTGGAGAAATAGTTAATGTTATTGCGTAGCATAGTCGTAGGTAGAAATATAGGCTAATTAGGGCGGTTAGTGCTATGGTTGTTGCTACGATAGGGAGTTCTTGTTTTGCAAGTTCTTGTAAGATTAATCACTTAGGCATGAATCCTGTGAGTGGTGGTAGGCCTCCTAGTGAGAGTAATACTAGGGCGGTTGTTGTAGTTAGGATAGGGCCTTTTGATCAGGTTGTTGCTAGTGTGCTGATTTTTGTTGTTGATGATGTTTTTATGGTAAGGAATGCTGCGGAGGTCATAATAATGTATGTTCCTAGTGCGATTAGTGTAAGTTGGGGGGCGTATCGGATGACAATAATTATTCATCCTACGTGCGCGATTGATGAGTAGGCTAGGATTTTTCGGTTTTGGGTTTGATTTAGTCCTCCTCATCCTCCAACTAGTGTGGAGGTAATTCCTAGTAGTGTTAATAGTGATGGGTCGATGTTTTGTGCCGTTTGGACAATTAATGCGAATGGGGCAAGTTTTTGTCAGGTAGATAGAATTAGTCCTGTTAGCAGGTCTAGTCCTTGTAGCACTTCTGGTATTCAGAAGTGTATTGGTGCAAGTCCAATTTTTAGTGCTAGAGCAGTCATAAATATTGTACTAGCGATGGGGTTTGAGAGGTCGTTGATGTTCCATTCTCCTGTGATTCAAGCATTGGTTGTGCTCGCGAATAAGATTATTGCTGCTGCGGTGGCTTGGGTTAGAAAATATTTTGTAGTTGCTTCTACTGCTCGTGGGTGGTGGTGTTGTGCTATTAGAGGGGTGATTGCAAGTGTATTAATTTCTAGGCCTATTCAGGCTAGGAGTCAATGGGAGCTAGCAAAGGTGAGGGTGGTTCCTAATCCTAGGCTAGACAATAGAATTGCAAGTACGTATGGGTTCATTGGCGGAGGAGGGACTTTAACCGTCATGTTCGGGGTATGGGCCCGAAAGCTTTATTAGCTGACCCCGTCTTAGAAAGTGGTGTAGAGGAAGCACCGAGAGTTTTGATCTCTTGAGCATGGGTTCGATTCCCTTCTTTCTAGGAACTGAGGGGATTTTAACCCCTATAAATCACTCTATCAAAGTGGTCCTTGGGCATTCAGGCACAGTTCCTTTAGGATTATAGTTGTGGGGGGAGTCCTGCTAGTGCGATTGGCAGGGCGGTGTGTCATAGTACGAAGGCTAGTGTGAGAGGGAGGAAGTTTTTTCAAACAAGGTGTATTAGTTGATCGTATCGGAATCGTGGGTATGAGGCTCGTACTCACAGGAATACAATGGACAGTAGTGCAGCTTTAGTTATGAGGTTGATGGTTGTGAGTTCTGGGATGCTTGGGGTGTGTGAGGCCCCTAAGAATAGGACTGCTGAAAGAGTGTTTATTAGGAGAATGTTGGCGTATTCGGCTAGGAAGAATAGTGCGAATGGTCCTCCTGCATACTCTACGTTGAACCCAGATACTAGTTCTGATTCACCTTCTGTTAGGTCGAATGGTGCTCGGTTTGTTTCTGCTAGCGTTGAGATGTATCATATTGCTGCTAATGGTCAGGCGGGGATTAGTAGTCAAATGCTTTCTTGGGTGGTGTTAAATGTTTGTAGTGTATATCCTCCTGAGAAGATAATTACGGAGAGGAGGATTAGTCCTAGGCTAACTTCATATGAAATTGTTTGGGCTACGGCTCGTAGGGCTCCAATTAGTGCATACTTTGAGTTTGATGCTCATCCTGATCCTAAGATTGAGTATACCGCGAGGCTTGATAGGGCTAGTATAAATAGAATTCCTAGGTTTAGGTCGGTTACTGGGTGGGGTATGGGTATTGGTGCTCATAAGGTCATAGCTAGGGTTAGTGCAAGTATTGGGGTGGCTAAGAATAGAAATGGGGATGATGTAGATGGGCGTACGGGTTCTTTGATAAATAGTTTTACACCGTCTGCAATTGGTTGTAGCAACCCGTAGGGTCCTACTACGTTTGGTCCTTTTCGTAGTTGTATATATCCTAGTACTTTTCGTTCAACGAGTGTCAGGAAGGCTACTGCCAGGAGTACTGGTACAATGTAGGCTAGGGGGTTGATTAGATGGGTTATTAGGATGTTTAGCATAAACTGGGAAGAGGATTTGAACCTCTGGTTAAAAGGGCTTAGGCCTTTCGCAATTTACCATGCTCTGCCACCCCAGTGTGTCCTTATTTTGGCCAGCTGTGGGGTTTTGGCCCTCCCTTTGTTTTATTTATTTGTTTTCATAAATTAGGGGTGGGGCGTGCTTTTAGTATGGGCCCCTCTTTTCCGATCCTTTCGTACTAGGAAAAGTAGCGTTACAGATAGAAACTGACCTGGATTGCTCCGGTCTGAACTCAGATCACGTAGGACTTTAATCGTTGAACAAACGAACCCTTAATAGCGGCTGCACCATTAGGATGTCCTGATCCAACATCGAGGTCGTAAACCCTCTCGTCGATATGGACTCTGGGAGAGGATTGCGCTGTTATCCCTAGGGTAACTTGGTTCGTTGATCGGCTTTGTTGGCCGGATCATGTTTGGTCAGATGTTCTGTGGCTTAGAGATGTCTCTCTTGGTTTTAGAAAATTTATTCCGGTCCACTTGGAGGCTTTATTTTCCTCCGTGGTCGCCCCAACCGAAGGTAAAATTTTATTTTCCACAAAGTTTTTGCTTTTTATTGAGTTGTTTTACGTGGTTAAATTTTGTACCTTAAGCTCCAAAGGGTCTTCTCGTCTTGTATTATTACACCCGCTTCTGCACGGGTAGATCAATTTCACTGACTGGAAAGGGGAGACAGTTAAGCCCTCGTTTAGCCATTCATACAGGTCTCTATTTAAAAGACAAGTGATTGCGCTACCTTTGCACGGTCAAAATACCGCGGCCGTTAAACTTGTAGTCACTGGGCAGGCTGGACCTCCTATACTTGGTTGTGTTGCAGGAGGCGATGTTTTTGGTAAACAGGCGAGGCTTGGGTTTGCCGAGTTCCTTCCTTTTCTTTTAGTCTTTCCTTTAATGCACTCCAGTGTAGGGGTAACGATAATTTAGTTGTGGGTTTTTCTTGATTTTCTTTTAATTCACATTTCTCTCTTGGGTTGAGTTCGTTAGTTGCCAATGGTTGGTCCGGTTTGGCTTACACTTGTGCTTGGAGAAGGGCGGGCCTTCTTGTTACTCATTTTAGCATAATCTCTCCCATGGGGGCATGGGTTGGCTTAATAGTGTTTAGGGGAATAAGATTTTTTATCGGGATAATAAACTTTTGTCTGTCTGAGCTTTAACGCTTTCTGTTTAGGTGGCTGCTTTTAGGCCCACTAGAACAGTATGTTTTATGTATTATGATCTTTATCCTCCTGGGAAGGTTGTGTCCTTTGTTAAAGGGGCTGTACCCCCTTCAACTAACTCTCGTGTATTTCTCTAGGTGTCTTGTCTTATGTTGTTTGATTTGAGTAATACGAGGCTGAACTTCTATCCATTTCTTAAGCAACCAGCTATCACCAGGTTCGGTAGGTCTATCACTTCTACCCGGAGCTCTTCCCACTCTTTTGCCACAGAGACGGGTTGGCCCTTAATAGGCTGTCTCGGGGTAGCTCACCTGGTTTCGGGGTTTCAAACTAAAGGTCTCTTTGCTTGGGTGTACTGGCTAAATCATGATGCAAAAGGTACAAGGTTTAGTCTTTGCTTTTTAGTGCTTATATGGGTTGTTTCATTTCTCTTTCAGCTTTCCCTTGCGGTACTATTTCTATTGCTTTGTGGGACCTTTTCTGTCTCCCATACTAAGGTAGAAGAATGATTTAAGTTTTGTGTTAAGATTTATTTTGTTTTATTTATATTGTTTAGTTATAAATTAGTTAAGCTAGCTGTTTGGCTCAGGGTAATCCAATTTGCATGGATGTCTTCTCGGTGTAAGTGAGATGCTTGACTAACTCAGCCATACCCTGGGTTTGGTCCAAGTGCACCTTCCGGTACACTTACCGTGTTACGACTTGCCTCCCCTTGTCATTGCTTTTGTATTAGATATTTTTATTGCGTTTTGACAGGGGAGAGTGACGGGCGGTGTGTACGCGTCTCAGAGCCGGGTTCAAAGGGACACTCTATTTCCCTTTTACTACTAAATCCTCCTTCAAGCATTATTTCATGGTGCATGTTCGTGGTGTTCTGTGGTAGAAAATGTAGCCCATTTCTTTCCATTTCATGCGCTACACCTCGACCTGACGTTCTGGGTTGTACCCATTTTGCTTACTTTTATCTCCTTCACAGGGTAAGCTGACGACGGCGGTATATAGGCTGGGGTGGCTAGAAGTGGTGAGGTTAAACGGGGGTTATCGGTTCTAGAACAGGCTCCTCTAGGGGGGTCTGAGACACCGTCAGGTCCTTTGGGTTTTAAGCTAATGCTCGTAGTACCCTGGCGGACATCTAATTGTAGTTGGATGCCTAAGTTTACGGCTAAGCATAGTGGGGTATCTAATCCCAGTTTGTTTCTTAGCTTTCGTGGGGTCAGGTTAATTTAATTAAAGCTACTTTCGTATTAGGGCTTCGGGCACCTAGAAGCGTATGACGGCCGAGGGGCCATTTGGCTTTATTTTTATTTCATCCCTAACCACCCTTTACGCCGTTATAATATCAACTAGGGCCTCTCGTCTAACCGCGGTGGCTGGCACGAGTTTTACCGGCCCTTTTAACACTAACTGAGTCAAGTTTTCACTTATGGCTTAATGTTTATCACTGCTGAATTCCCTTGGGGGTGTGGCTTGGCCAGGCGTCTTGGGCTAAATGTTTGTGCCTGATGCCCGCTCCTCGTCCCCGGGCAGGGGATTGAGGGCATACTCACTGGGCTGCGGAGACTTGCATGTGTAAGTTGAGTTAGAGCTGATGGTAAGGTCGGGACCATGCCTTTGTGCATGCGGAGTTTTTTAGGACTCATCTTAGCATCTTCAGTGCTATGCTTTGTTTTAAGCTACGCTAGC